TTAGTATATTAAAGACAAACCACTAATTGGGTATTTCAATACTAAGAAAAAATAAAATGTAACAAGGAATCTACTAAACTGAGCAAGTAGGCTAAATCAAGAGAATAGGATTTGAACCTATGACTTCTCGCTCCCAAAGCGAGCACGCTACCGCTGCGTCATCTCCCGAATTGCTTACTACCCAGAGTAAATGCCTACGCTGCACGCACTTCAAACCAAAATTACAGATTACCGATCAACTTCTCCAAAAACAATATCCTGAGTACCAATGATTGTAACAACGTCGGCTAGCATATGAGAATTAGCCATAAAATTAAGTCCTTGAAGATGAGCAAATCCAGGTGCTTTAATTTTGCACCGATAGGGACGATTACTTCCGTCAGATACTAAAAAAACACCAAACTCCCCTTTAGGTGCTTCGGTAGCTGTATAGGTTTCACCTGCTGGTACAACAACACCTTCGGTATATAATTTAAAATGATGGATTAAAGATTCCATACTTTGTTTAACTTCTGTACGTGAAGGTGGGCTAATTTTTGCATCATCAACTTTAATACTACCTTCAGGCATCTTGTTTAAACATTGGTGGATAAGACTAAGAGACTGTCTCATTTCCTCCACTCGAACAAGATAGCGATCGTAACAGTCACCTGTTTTACCCACTACCTCGCTGAACTTTAAATCTGAATAAACTTCATATGGCTCATTTTTACGTAAATCCCAACGAACACCGGAACCGCGTAGCATAACACCAGAGAAGCCCCAATCTATAGCTTCTTGAGCAGTTACTACCCCTATATCTACTAATCTTTCTTGCCAAATACGATTCTCTGTTAACATTTCTTCCATCTCATCTAGACGTTGGCCAAATTGCACAGCAAAAGAAAAAATATCGTCAATAAGACCAAGGCTAATATCTTGGCTAACGCCTCCAGGACGAAAATAACTAGCATGCATACGTGCACCGCTAACTCTTTCATAAAATTCCATTAACTTTTCTCGTTCTTCGAAAGCCCAAAGAAAAGGGGTCATAGCCCCCACGTCCATGGCGTGGCAACCAACTGCTAGGAGATGGTTTAGTATACGAGTAATTTCAGCAAATAAAACTCTTATGTATTGTGCTCGCTTAGGTATTGATATCTGTAATAAATTTTCAACAGCCAAAGCATAAGTATGCTCTTGACACATCATTGAGACATAGTCTAACCGATCAAAATAAGGCAAAGCTTGAAAATAAGTTTTGGCTTCAATTAATTTTTCTGTACCTCTATGGAGCAAACCAATATGCGGGTCTGCACGTTGAACAACTTCTCCATTGAGCTCAAGAATTAGACGAAGAACTCCGTGTGCCGCAGGGTGCTGCGGACCAAAATTTATCGTAAAATGTTGTAACTTCTTCGTAAAAACTTTTTTTTTCAACGACATAGTCTGAAAAGTAATCAAATTGTAAGACAAGTAAGGAATAAACGAAAGCAGACATAAAAATAGTAAATAAACACAACTTCTTCATTATATTATTATATCCTACTTTAAATCGTTGAGAATTTTTTTATAGTAGCACACATCTCTGAAAAGAGCACTAGCAGGATTTGAACTTGCGACCTTCAGGGCATGAGCCTGATGAGCTGACCTAACTGCTCTATAGTACAACTCTAATTTAGACTTTAAAATGAGCCATGGTTCCCAGCAAAAACTAGTATGTGTGGCTGTCTAGATAAGGACACTCGAGTTCGGTAAGAGTTCGGGTATAGATCTAAACATAGAGGCGAACCTCATAATTGTATATTCCAGCCGCAGGTTCCCCTACAACTACCTTGTTACGACTTCATCCCAGTTGCTTACCTGTCCTTAAAAAGGACTTCCTTTTTAAATACATACTTAAAAGAATATCTTCTTTATTAGAGCCTGTATTTTTAAAAAGTTTATTCCAAAATCTTCTGGCCAAGTCAACTTCCAGGACGTGACGGGCGGTGTGTGCAAGGTTCAGTGACGTATTCACCGCGGCATCCTGATCCGCGATTACTAGTGATTCCAGCTTCATGGGGGCGAGTTGCAGCCCCCAATCCGAACTAAGAAAAGGTTTGAAGATTGGCTACGGCTTACGCCCTTGCAACTCGTTGTCCTTTCCATTGTAGCACGTGTGTAGCCCAGTTCATAAGGGCCATGAGGACTTGACCTCATCCCCCCCTTCCTCCCGCTTCTAGCTGGCAGTATCCCTCCAGTTTATCCTTTGACCAGTACTGATCATATCAAAACATGAGAGGGATAAGGGTTACGCTCAGTTACAGGAGTTAACCATACATCTCACGACACGAGCTGACGACAGCCATGCAACACCTGAAAGTCCCAAAATTCTTTATGTCTCCATAAGAATGGCGAACTTACTAGAACTGGTAAGGTTACGCGCGTATTATCGCATTAAACCACATGCTCCACCACTTGTTTGAACCCCCGCCAATTCCGTTGATTTTTAAGCTTGCGCTCGTACTCCTCAGGCGGAGTGCTTAATGCCTTAGCTATAGTCTCTAGATTTCTAAAAACTAGCACTCATCGTTGACAGCGTAGACTACCAGGGTCTCAAATCCTGTTTGCTCCCTACGCCTTCGTCCCCCAGCGTCAGTACCGAACTAGGAAATCGCCTTCGCACATGATGTTCTCTTCTACTTCTACGGATTCTACCCCTCGTTAAAAAATTCCATCCCCCTTTGTCGGACTCAAGCTCTCATGTTTTAAATGCCTTTCTATAGTTAAGCTATAGTCTTTGACAAGTAACGTTGCAGAAAGCCACCTACGGACCCTTTACGCCCAGTTATGACGAATAAGGCTCGCCCCCTCCGTATTACCGCGACTGCTGGCACGAAGTTAGTCGGGACTTATTCTTAATCTAATGTCATTATCTTCAATTAAAAAAGAGGTTTACAACCTAAGCCTTCAATCCCTCACCAAGCCTTGCTGGATCAAGCTTTCGCTCATTGTCCAATATTCCTTACTGCTGCCTTCAAATGAAACCTGGGCCTTGTCTCAGTCCCAGTGTGATTGATCGTCCTCCCAGACCAACTAAGCATCATCGGCTTGGTAAGCTGTCTCTTACCAACTACCTAATACTGAGCCTAATCATTTTCAACCGGCGTACCTTTATATATTTATCCGGTATTTTCCTGTTACCTTCTCCCCAGAGGGATAGGATTATCCCGAGGTTGAAACCAGATATTAGCCTATTACTCACCCGTACGCCATGGTTTTAACCATTCGACTCGCATGTATTCAAGCAGGCTTATAGCCTTCACTCTGAGCCAGGATCAAACTCATTTTAATTAATACCACAATTATGTAAATACATATACTGGGTTTGTTTGTCTTATTGTAATCATGCGTATTATAAGTATAATAAACATAAAAAATCTTTACTTGGAACTTTATCTTTTAGTTTTTGGGTAAGACTATTAAAGTATCAACCTTTAACCATACTTTAGTAAAATATATGGTCTTTAGTACTATCGGTACCTTTATTCTAAATACCCAACTTTTAGTGCACTTTGCTAGTCGTAGGGATGCTGTAACCATGACCGAGGCGTTTCATTTATTTTTTAATAAACACAAATTGTTATCTGCTTAACATATTACCGACTAATAAAATTATAAACAATGAAATAGCCACTAACGACTTTTAAAAACAAATTACAGTGCTTGCACTTTCAGAGAGTATGCAACTTTTTTGCCTGTTTCGAACAAAGAAAAAGAGTATTGTAACTCTACAAACCCAACCAATCACACCAACAAAAGGAATACTTATTAAATAGAGTATACCGAGCTATAATTTATCGGATAGATTTATCTTAGGAAAATACCTATTTATCTGCTTTTTTAAACCGATCAACAAACATTGCTATTTCTGTTTGTTCTTTAGGTCGTTTACCTGTCCAAACAGGATGATTTATAGCATCTAATTTTTTGGGGATTAACTCCCACTTATAATAATGAGCAGGTATAGGTAAAAAAAAAAAACTACCATCTGACATTGTATTTCCAAATAGCTTTGATTTAATTTGTAACTTCATAACTTCTAGGATAAGGTAGGATTCGAACCCACGGCAGTTTTGCTGCGTCAGTTTTCAAAACTGGTACCTTAAGCCACTCGGTCACTTATCCACAATAAGCAAAAATAATAGCGTTTGCTCGCTAGGCTATATTTTTTATTTTAGTTATCACTTTAACTTTGTATTTAACACCATTAAGATGCCTTAGCACATCTAGAAAAGATAAAATTTTAGCAGCCTTTCTACTCTCTATAGATAAATAACTTCGATACTCCTGTCTCTCAAACTGATCTTTAGATGTCTTATTACCTAAAGGAGAACGGAGCAAAGTAAATCTTTTTATACGTGTGGATAATCCTGTAGAAGAGAGGGATAAAGGCAAAAGAAGAACCCATAACTTTAAATTTACTAGATTAGTCGATAAAGACCAAACTTCACATTTATATGTAAAATTTTGAGAATAACTCATGAGGTAAAACAGGTATCGAACCTGTAACAACTTTATAAGTTAATACCTTTAATTACCCAATAAGGAGATAGAGAGAATTGAACTCTCAACTTCATGCTTGCAAAGCACACACTCTACCAATTGAGTTATATCCCCATTTTTTATTATTACCTTTGTTCATATTACCGCGACAAAAAATAAAACAAATATTATCGAAAAAGACGGGACTTGAACCCGCGGCCATTGGCATGACAAACCAACACTCTACCATCTGAGTTACTTTTTCATATATTTTATAAATAAAATATAAAGTTATAGTATCTGTGATAAGCCAAAATATACCAAACTGTCCTTATTTATATTGGTAATAATAAATCGATATTAACCCTCCTCTGCACTTTTTATAATACTAAACAAATTAGTTAACAATGACCAAACCATAAAACAAACAAGTAAAAAACTTCACTATATATATTGAAGTGAAGGAGATGGTAGGATTCGAACCTACGCTACATTAAAAACATAGATTGATTTAGCAAACCAAGGCTTTCAGCCACTCAGCCACATCTCCATAGACTAATTCCTAAAAGGACATAAAGGTCTAAATTTAGGGTGTTTCCAATTAAATCTTATATAACAATATAAAATCCCTAGCAAAAAGCTTTTTAGTATCCACGCAACCTAGGATCATCCGTCAGCCTCAAATTTTTATTTCGAGATTTCAGACTAAACGCTAAAGGAGGCAGCATAAAACGAACTACTACTACATAAAAATTAAAAACTATTACTACTAACCAAAAAACTTGGTTAAAAAAAGTCATTGTGTCGAATTGAGGCATAAAAAAAATTTAAATTAAAAGTATAACTTACAAAATAACTAGTACTCTTTAGTACTGTAGGCACTTTTATTCTGAACACCCAACTTTTGGTGCACCAAATTAAAAATTTTGATTGTATTTAAATAAAATTATACGGTGTACTACCAGCAGGCCTTTCGCAAACCAGAAAAAGCACCTTTGGAAGCTAAACGACGAAAATGAAGTCGAGACAGTTTATAAAAACTTATAACAGATCTAGACCTTCCAGTTTCAACGCAATGGTTGTGAACTCTACTTAAGCTACTTTTTCTAGGTAACTTAGATTTTTCTAATTGAGCCCACCAACGTAAGGAAATATCTAAGTGCTGGTTAGTTGCAACAGCTTGAAGAGCTTTGCGCTTAGATTCATAAACAGCAAAGGATTGTCGGCGTTTAAAGTCAAGACTTCTCATTCCCAATCTAAGCTACCGATTTGCCAAGCATAAATAAATCCAATAACCAACTCTAAAAGAAAATCCATCATTGACCAATAACCAATTGAGGGCAATTGGCTCAATGAGGCTGCCCAAGGAAAAAGAAAAACAGTTTCAATATCAAAAAGAAGAAAAAGAATAGCCACAAGATAGAAACGAACATCAAAGGCGTTACGTGCATCTTCATAGGGATCAAAACCACATTCATAAGAAGATAATTTTTCGCTATCTGCTTCCGAAAAAGCCAAAGTATATGAAGCACCAAAAATAAGAAGGGCTAAAGCAAGACTAAACCCTAAAAAAATTAATACAGGATAATATTCTTTTAAAAAAAACATAATGATCTATAATAACATTAGCCCAAAGAAGGGTTACACCAGCAAACAGGACAAAGCTCAATAACCCCACCAGAGGTTTCGGTTTTCAGTATATTTTCCTTAAACATTCCAATTTCAGAGTGACTACCTCGATTAGATGTACCAACAGAGTCATTACCCCCAATTTGACTAGTATATCTTACACACCGTGTACAAACAATACATCGTCGAAGTACTGTCTTTATAAGACTACCCCAAAAGGTATCACCTAATGAATTTTTAAAAAAGAAAAATCTACCCCTATCCGAGCCAAAATTAAAACTTTGCTCTTGTAGTTCACACTCGCCTCCCTGATCACAAACGGGACAATCCAAAGGATGATGAAGAAGCATTAACTCCATTACGAATTCCTGAGCTTTACGCACCAAGGCACTATTCGTAAAAATTTTTAAATTGGGCATAAAGGGTAACGCACAAGAAGCTTGTGGCTTTGGTGCATTATTTACTTCAACAAGGCACATACGACAATTACCAGCAACAAAAAGTTTGTCGTGATAACAAAATCTAGGAATCTTTGCACCAGCTGCTTGACAGGCTTGAATAACAGTAGACCCTTTTTTTACCCAAACTAGAAGTTCATTGATAGAAATATTAATCATTTTTAATGTAAAACTTCTTCATTTTGAGAAGTAATAGGTTTGTTAAGTTGTTTCTCTTTGATCGCAAAAACAGCATTTTTTGATTCACGACCTAATTGTCTATACAGAGATTCAGGACAATTCTTTTGTAGTGTTAAACTAATAGCCCCTACCATAGCTATTAGCAATATAATACCGCTAATAATTAATAATATAGCATGGGTTGAGTATAAAAGATAACTAAGGTCACTTACACCGAAAGAAGAATCAAACTCTACAAACCAGACAGTATTTGCACCATAAGACCCTTCAACGGTTTCCTGATTAAATAAGAGACGCAAAAACCCTGTAAGTTCCTCATAATCACAAAAATTATGCCACATTTCAATTCTCTCGTCAAGTACCTCTTTAAAAGTTTTTTTAAGCTCTAATGTAGAGGGTTCAGGTTCACCATCTTTTTTCCGCCTTTTACGTTCTTGAAACCGTTTTAAATTTTCTATCACGGTTTCACTAACAATTGCAGAATGAAAATTTTTTTTTATATCTTGCTCATAAGAAATTAGGCTAAAAGATACTAATGAACTTATACATATTGTACAGAATACCTTTAATGACCCTAAAAGATCTTCATTATAACCTACTACCAATAATACACAAACAAAAAATAAGGCACTGATATACAGTAAACGTTTTTTTTTAGAAGACCATGGGTTTTCAATAGCCTTAACGTCTAGCATCATCACTACGAACAGCACAAGAACAGCAATAGCACCTGCGTAGACTAAAAGAAAAAGTAAAGCCATAAATTCTAGGCCTAATAAAAAAGAAATAGCAGAACCTAAAAAAAAAAGTAGTACAAGGTAAAGGCCGCTATAAACAGGGTTTTGGGTACTGGTAACCTTTACGCCCAAGCTTCCTCCAAGAATTGCGATGAAGATAAAAATTATAGGGTCAACCATAAAACAGAAAAAACAAGTAAAACCCAAATACGTAACGAAGGTAAATCAAAAAGAAACCATAGACAAAACATAATGTTACTCCAAACTAAAATTACCAAATAGTGGTAAAGATAACCTGAATGCCACAACCTGAATTGGTTAACCTGATTTAAAAGTATATTAGATAGACCAAAGGGCCCTAAACTTTCTATAAGACCACGATCAATAGCTTTATAAGTGAAATGATACCCAAAATCTAAAAGGTTTTGCGTCACAACGTCGTTATAAACTTTATCAAATAACCATTTACGATTAAAAAAAGTATAAAATTTTCGACCAATAAATGAAGTTTTCCATAGAAACAAATTATGATTGTACCCTCGATATAAAATAAAAGATAACCCCCCCCCGAATATACTACAACAAAGAGGGAAGATTTTTATATCGGTAGACATAAATTCAGCGTCTACTATACTTAAATTAATAGGTAAGCAAAACAACGCATTCCCCCAGAAATCTGTCCCTAAACCAATAAACAGATCACGACCTAAATACCCAATAAATATACTTGGTATTGCTAATAACCCCAAAACAATACCCATAGACGACCCACCTTCAGAAGCAGAAAGAATTAATGACCTACTTCCATTAGGCTCAGCTAAAAAGCATAAGGCTAATAGACGTATCGAATAGAAAGCAGTACAAAAAGCAGCAAAACTTCCTAACCAATAAGCAAAATGGGAAGCATTAGAGTACGTAGCATAACCTACTTCAAGTATAACATCTTTTGAATAAAATCCGGTAAGAAAAGGCATCCCCATAAGGGCTAAAGAACCAATTACCATCATGGCATATGTGAAGGGGAGGATACGGCGTAAACCACCCATTTTTCGCAGATCTTGCTCATCCCCAACGGCGTGAATCACTGACCCAGCCCCAAGAAAAAGAAGAGCTTTAAAAAAAGCATGATTCGCTAAATGAAAAACAGCAACTGAATAATTAGAGAGGCCACAAGCAAATACCATATAGCCCAATTGACTACAAGTTGAGTATGCAATAACCCTTTTTAAGTCATTCTGAACTAAAGCTGTCGTAGCTGCAAAAAAAGCAGTCATACCACCTACAACACTTATCACTATAAGAGCTTTAGGACAATATTCTAAAAGAGGTGAACAACGTGCTAATAAAAAAACACCTGCCGTTACCATGGTTGCAGCATGAATAAGAGCCGAAACTGGAGTAGGCCCTTCCATAGCGTCTGGCAACCATGTATGTAAACCCAGCTGTGCGGATTTACCTACAGCACCCACGAATAAAAGAATTCCAATAAGGTTTAGGGCTTCAAACTCCAAATTAAAAAAAAATAAAGTAAAGGAGGATAGCTGCGGGGCCAAAGCAAAAACTGTAGCATAATCAACAGCCCCAAAGCACATAAAAATACCAAAAATTCCTAAGGCGAGTCCGAAATCACCTACTCGATTAACCAACATCGCTTTAATCGCCGCTTTATTAGCCTGTATTCTAGTAAACCAAAAATTAATTAAAAGATACGAACAAAGACCCACTCCCTCCCAACCTACAAACATTTGAACAAAATTATCCGCGGTCACTAAAAGAAGCATAAAAAATGTAAACAACGATAAATAGCTCATAAAGCGGGGTAAATGTGGATCCCCTCCCATGTACTCCGTAGAATACAAGTGAACAAGGGTTGATATAAACGTAACTACGATGAGCATAACGACAGTTAAACTATCAAAGCAAAAAGCCCAATCAACATGAAAAGAATCAGATTCTAACCAAGGCATCAAATATAGGTAGGTACAACTACCTCCTAGACCTACCTCATAAAAAGCAAGACCACTGAGACAAAAACTGAGTCCCACGCAAAACATAGTCACTAGACCGGTACCACGGCCCCCAAGAAATCGGCCAAAAAATCCTGCTATAACAGAACCAAGAAGGGGCAAAAAAACTATGTTTAAATACATCTTAGTCCTTTACGGGCCTTGAACCCGCACCTTTGTCATAAAACGACAATATCCTGGCCATTAGACTAAAAGAACTTTAAATTACCAATGAAATAAATAAATTACTAACTTATTAATTATCTGAATTACATCCATAAATCAACCCAAACTACGTTTGCTACTGTAGCATGCATTGGGGAGAAAAATATGTTGGGATAAATTCCCATAAAAAGAGTACCTAGCACAAGAGGTAAAAAAAGAACGAATTCTCGAAAGCTTAAATCAACACCAACAATTTTGACATTACCATAAGCAATACGGTTAAATAGCCAAAGGGAATAGCCACCTCCTAAAATCATAGAAGTCGCAGCAAAAAAACAAGCTGTGGTATTAGCTTCAAAAGCAGAGACTAACAAAAGGAATTCCCCTACGAAACTTGATGTACCCGGTAATCCTAAGTTAGCCATAGTAAAAAATAGAAAAATAGTTATAAAGATTGGCATTGTATGTGTTAAACCTCCATAATATTTTACAACTCGACTATGCCAACGATCATAAAGAACCCCAATAATAAGAAACAAAGCGGAGGAAACAAAACCATGACTTAGACTTTGCAGCACAGCAGCTTCTATACCAATAACAGTTCCTGTAAACAAGCCAATCATTACCAAGTTCATATGGGCTACTGATGTGTATGCGATCAAACGTTTTAAGTCTGTCTGACGTATAGCAGTCAATGAGGTATAAACTACCCCGAATAAACTTAAACTAAAAACTAGAGGTGTAAAGTAAACAGAAGCCAAGGGGAGAAGTCCTAAGGAAAAACGTAAAAACCCGTAAGACCCCAATTTTAATAGGATACCAGCCAAAATAACTGAACCTGCTGTAGGGGCCTCTACATGAGCTTCTGGTAACCATATATGCACTGGTAGCATTGGAACTTTAGCCGCGAATGAAGCAAAAAAGGCCAACCACAACCATTTTTGGTCATAAGATGAAAAACCTATAACGGATAAAGCTTCATAATCAGTAGTACCGGCAAAAAGATAGATATAAACTATACCTATAAGCATAAATAAAGAACCTAGCAGAGTATACAAAAAAAACATATAAGCTGCACGTATTTTTCTTTGGCGTGACCCCCAAATACCAATAACTAAAAACATAGGAATAAGCACTGTCTCGAAAAAGATATAAAAGAATAGAAGATCTAAATTAGTAAAAACTAAAAGTAAAACCAACTCCATACTTAGAAAACTAATTAGATAAGATTTTACGCTCCCTTTATCAAAAGACCAAGAGGCTAAAAGACAAAGGGGAAAAATTAAAGTAGTTAAAATAATAAAAAATAAAGAAATACCGTCAACCCCTAAAATCAAATTTATATTAGCCAAAGGCAGCCATAAGCTATCAACAACAAATTGAAATTTGCACGTTGATTGGTCAAAACCTAACCATAAGAATAAAGAAAAAACAAAAACCGCCGACGTAATGCCGAGAGCAAATTGCCTCATAATTAACTTTTGACTAGAAGGAATAAACACTAAACCAACAATTCCTAAAGATAAAAGAAGGAATATATAAGTTAAGAGCATAATCTTTTTCCAACCCAAGTTAAGTATTCATCTTGATTAACTGCTTGAACTACGATAGGCATAAAACCGTGATTAACACCGCAAAGTTCGCTACATTGGCCGTAGAAAACACCTTCTCGCTTAATAAAGAGAAAAACTTGGTTCAATCTTCCAGGACACGCATCTACTTTAACACCTAAACTAGGTACTGCCCACGAATGAAGAACATCCGCGGATGTAACAAGTACACGGATATGTGTATTAGTAGGAACAAGTAGACGGTTATCTACCTCAAGTAGACGGAAAACCTTACCAGCTTTACCAATACCTGAAGCTTCAGGAATAATTAAATCCTCCTCTGCGATAAGGTACGAATCAAAATTAATACGCTGTCTATCCATTTCCTCTTCCTCGGCTTCCTGAGTATCACTAAGCAAGTCTACAATCAGATCTATATGTCTTTTTATACTTTGATTTTTAGTTGTTTCTTCTTCAATCATTGACGGTAAGAATTCATACAAAAGATTTCTGACATTGTCAGCGTTTTTATTATCTAAAGTACCAACTAAATCTTTAAAAGTTTGTAAAATTTCAATAAATAAACAAGACTGGGTATAAGATATTTCTCTATTCTCTATTTTAGATAAAATCTCTTTAATTTCCTCAGGAGATTTATTTTGACCACCTACAGAACTGGGTGATTCTTTTTTTTTATCACCCGACCCTCCTTCGGAACTATTGGAATCAACTATAGAATTGCTTGAGTCCCCTAACGCATTATCAGAAGATGAGACGGAGCCATCGGAGAACACAACATCAGAAGGTTTTACAATATTTCGCATTGAATTATTTATAATATCAATAACTTTAAAAGAAAGCCATTTGGCATTAGCTAACTCTGCCTCAGAACGTAAGACCTCCATATACGCTTTTGTTCCAATAAGACCTGGTTCTAACTTTATATCCAAAGGAGATAAGCTTGTTCTAGCACTTTGGAATTGTACAAGATTTGCATTAAATTTATCGCTAGTAGGTTGAAGTAAAGACCAAACCTTATCCAACCCTTCTTTATCTAAGCTCGCAGGGATCTTAGAAATATATCGCTGAATTTTTCCTAAAAATTCTTCAGCAGTAGATAAGGTTACCATAGCTTTATTGTAGTCTGCCTCAGCACTATTTAACTCCTCTTTAATATTATTCAAGCATAACTCAGCATAGTTAGAATGTAAATTAGACTTATCTACACTATCTAAGCTATAAGCAATACCCCACTCCTTGTTCGAACTCACTGGAATGGATAGTCTTAAATCAGCATTAGCACTTTTTAACTTTGCCTCGGCTAAACCTTCTTTGGCCCTGTCTAAAATTAATTGAGCACTATTCGTTTCCGAGTTTGCAGCCATATTGTATTTTGACAAAGCTTTATCGTAAATTGCCTCAGCTAGTTTTAATTCCATGTCAGCCGCATATCTTTCAGCTTTATGTAACTCAGCATTAGCAAAAAGAGACTCCAATTTAGAATTATTAGACTCTCCAGCTATATCGTGTGTAACTTTAATAAAATTTACAATTTCTTTAGCTCGATCTAACTCTGTTTCAACCAAATCTTCTATAACTTTATCACAATTTGTTTTAGCACCATTGAATGCTATTTGAGCAACAGACAATTCAGACATAGCACTTTTTAACTGGGCCTCAACAACAACAAGATCCCGATTATGAATTTCCCACAGAAAATTGTCATAATATGATATAGGTTCCTCAGGCGCTGTGTCTTCTTCATAAATAAGAGGCGTACTATCAAGAATCTCTGTGGTTTTCTTAACATAACCTTTAACTGTCTCAAGCCTTGCCTCAGCTTTGTCTAACTCGAGTCTAGTTTTACCAAGATGTACGTCCGACTTAAAAAATTCTTCTTTGGCCCTATTATATGAACCTTCAGAATTATCTAAAGCAGTTTTAGCTTTATTAAGATCTAAATCAGTAAAATCTTTTTTAATTTCAACTGTATCAGATCCACCAAGTGCTTCTTTTGCATTTATAAAAATCACCTCAGCGGCACTTAGCTCCGCTTTAGTTCTGTTTGAAAGAGCTTTAGCACTTTCATACGATGACTGAACTCTCTCTAATCTTATTTCGGCTCTATCAGAGATAGCACTAAAAGTTTTTAATTCCGCCTCTGCATTTTTTAAGATCTCCCCAGCTCTGCCTAGCTCAGCTTCAACTGAGATTACTTCATCTTCAACAGCAGTAAATTCTGCCTCTGCACTCCCGGCGATAGATATGGCCTTACTAGACTCCTCTTCTGTTAAGTCAGCTACCGCTCTTCTCAAAATGGTTTTAGCACTTTTTAATTCTTCACTTGCATTAATAAGTGATACCTTAGCTACCTCTGAAATCTCCTTTGTTCTAACTCTTAGTTCATTAGTCCACCCCTCGAAACCCTTTTCAAGAAGTAATCTACTTCTAATTAACGATGGGCTGGTAACAGCTGAATCCGCGTTAGCTTTAAGATAAACGGCAGTTATTTGGTTAACCTTTGCCGCTGCTAAATCAACTGACGCCCACTTTGAATTGGATAGAGCTAAACCTAACTCCGCTTCTGCATAATGTAACTCAGAGTCAGCTGTATCTGATTCGTATTTGGCCCTGTCTACCTCTGCTTCAGCACTGTAAGACTCCCTTTGAGCTCTATTCAGCTCTAAATTAGGTCCTTTTGAACCCCCTGAGGTGACACCCTTACTACCATGAGATACCCCGTCACCTTGATTATCATCCAAACCGGACTTACTTAAAGCAAGAAACTCTTTAAGAACGCCCGCTGAGTCTTCACAATTATCGTCGCTGCACTCATTTAGCATTGAATTCATTAGCAAAATTTTTTCAGCTTTTTCTCTTTCGACTAACGCTTTATTTAGTCCTGAGGCTATTACCTTAGCTAGGGAATTTTGTTCACCGGCTTTAATTTCTTCCAAAGAATTGAACAACGCAATACTAGTTGATGTTAATTCTTCCTCTTCGATAATTCGTAAATACTGCTTAAAAGTTATTAAAATTTTAATAACTAAATCTTGTTGTTCTTGAATAAGAGAACTTTTTGAAAGTTGCTCTTTAACCTCAGATAGAATAGATACCATTTCTCCTTTTGTATGGGAATCAATAGAACCATAATGTTCTTTTCTACCTTCGTTAGTTAATAGCTCTAATCCCAATATCTCTAAACGAGCTGCTAGTATTTCATACGTTTCCTTGGATAATCCAGAAACCATCAACTTTTCAATTGATTTAATAGCCTTGCGACCTAAAGTTACTTGAGTTTGTTTTTCACCTAACCCTGTTTCTAAACGAGCAAATTCTATTAGATCCACCCACTCTTTAAGACTTTTGAAGTTATCTTCAGCTAATTTCAAATGATCCTTTGTAACTGTAGGTGACACTTCAAAATCAGAACATTCATATGACCAATACCATTGATGACCTACTACTTTAATTGTAAGACTGGGATCAATAACTTCTTCCATTGCGTACAATAAATTATAAGAGGGCACACTAATAACCATTAGAATTCCAGCTGGAATAATTGTCCAAACAACTTCAAGTAATGTAGAATGATTAAAGCTTACAGGATCTGTATGAACTGTTTCGTTAAACAAAGATAAAGATTGATACAATAACCAACCAACGAAACAAGCAATAAACAGCATGAAAGTCATTAACAAACCATTAAAAAAAATAATACCCTCCATTATAGGAGTTGCGGGGTCTTGAAAACCCACCTGCCACGGATGAGATGCATCCATAAACGCGACATTCCAAGGGTAAGCTACAACAAAGATAAAAACCATTAAATTAGAGATATTCTTCAGTGAACTATTCATGATACACCTACATTTTTCAAACACCACTAACGTAACCTTAAACGAATATAAAATATTGGAGCACCTGATAATGTCATATAATATTTTATTAAAAACAAAAAGTGTAACACAACAAATAAAGGAATTATAGAACTACTACTATTTGCTAGTTTAATTAACAAGGTGTTTTAGAATTTAGGTGATCAAAAACACCTAATTTAAAAGTCGGGTGAGTATTTCCAGACTCTAAATCTTTAAACTCCTCAGTAGTTTCTTTCATTTTAATAGTGTGAAGCATTAGGGTTTTTTCCAGCCAGCCAACAAATAGACCACCAAAGACAAAAAAGGAAAAATAACCAATAGAAACAACCGCCCCAATAATTTTAAAATAGTCATCTACAGGAGTAGTCCCTGACCAAGCCAAAAGGCAAAAATCAGCTACAAAAGCCCAAAAAACTACTGCGTAGACAGGACGAAAATTACCACTACGAAGGATTGATGTGTTTAAAAGAGGGTATATAAAAATTATTGCGATAGCACCCCCCATAGTAAGTATACCACCTACTTTATTAGGAATCACCCTTAAAATAGCATAAAATGGTAAAAAATACCATTCTGGTACAATATGAGCTGGAGTACCATAAGGGTCAGCCTCCAGATAGTTATCAGGATCTCCTAGACTATTTGGAAAGTAAAATATAACGACTGATAGAACAAAAACTAAAACAAAGAAACCTACCAAGTCTTTTACATAAATATATGGGTAAAAATTAATATTAGCCGTTTTAGTTTTGATACCTAAGGGGTTGTTGGATCCATCTTTGTGTAATAAACCTAAGTGGACAAAAACTAAACCAGCAATAATAAAAGGTAAAATATAATGTAAACTATAAAAACGGTTTAAGGTTGGATTACCTACCGTAAAACCTCCCCATATCCACATAACAACTTCTTTACCAACAACTGGAACAATAGAAAATAAACTTGTAATAACAGTAGCTCCCCAAAAACTCATTTGACCCCAGGGAAGAACATACCCAATAAAGGCTGTCGCCATCATTAAAACATAGATAACCCCACCAGACCACCACAACTGCTGACGAGGTTCCATATAGGACCCATAATAAAGACCCCTAAAAATATGAGCGTAGACAACAATAAAAAAGAAAGAAGCTCCATTCGCGTGCATATAACGAATCAACCACCCACTTTTTACATCTCTCATAATATGCTCAACACTTGAGAATGCATAGTGGGTTTCGCTAGCATAGTGCATAGCTAAGAACGCTCCACTAAGAATCTGAATAGCTAAACAAAAACCAGCAGAGGACCCAAAACTCCAATTATAATTTAAATTCATGGCTGTTGGATAATCAATGATATGAGAATCTACCCAACTAATTATTGCATTTAAGTTTAACCTTGACATTTTTAAGTAATCCTTTTATTATTTTGAGACCAAGGAATATGAAAATTAAATGAACGAAACTCTTGACTTAGTTCAATAGCTTCACAAACAACAACTCTTTGATCTTCATCATAACGTAACTCAAAATAACCACTTAAAGGGAAGTCTTTTCTAAGGGGATGGCCTTCAAAACCATAATCAGTAAGAATACGACGTAAATCAGGATGATTAGAAAAAAATATACCAAATAAATCCCAAATTTCGCGTTCCCACCAATTAGCGGAAGGAAAAAGACTTACAACAGAAGGAAGAGGGTTTATCTCATCAGTGCAAGTTTTGACTCTAAGCCTACAATTTGCCTTTACGTTTAAAAGATCGTAAACAACCTCAAATCGTTCTTCTCTATCAGGATAATCTACCCCAGAGATAGAAGTAAGCATTTGAAAATTCCCATTACTATGGTGATGTAAAAAAGTTAATGTAGCCAACAAATATTTTTTGGGTACACTAATAACAATCTCATGCCCAAACACCTGAAACGTTTGAACAGGTAAAAGCCGCGTAAGACTAGTAGCGTATACAATTAAAGAATTGGACATTTATTAGAAGCAAATATTTATACTTTTTATCTACTTGACAAAATTATAAGTTGTTTAAGGAACTTATAATTTTATCTTTGATTAATCCTTTACGGGAATTGAACCCGTATCTTTGCCGTGAAAAGGCAACGTCCTAACCGTTAGACGAAAAGGACTGATAATTGTTATACATTGATTACAGAACCCTACATTCAAACCTTACACTGGAATTGATATTACTTGTAGGATTTAGTAATAAAATATGGGCCTGGATCGGATTGAACGATCGACTTTACGCTTATCAGGCGTACACTCTACCACTGAGTTACAAGCCCTCGAGTTTATTAAAAAAGACTCTTTCTAACAAACATCTATTCTGTCCTTCGCTAAGCAGTAATTCCGTTTTATATCTAGAAGAACTAAAAATAAATATATTAAAATAGTTTGTTGTTACCGTTTTTATTTACTAGAAGATTGAGAATCTAAACGTGGTAAAGGCGGAAAAGCGAAGCCTCTACCTTTCACCCAAGGATTCGCTTCCTCGACCGAACCTTTAGTAAGCGTTACGTAAACAACAACAAAAAAAAATAATGACGCAATAGACGATAAGATGGAACCAAAAGAAGCCAACCCATTCCAACCAGCATAAGAATCTGGATAATCCGGAATACGGCGGGGCATACCTGCTAAGCCTAAGAAATGCATTGGGAAAAAAGTTAAATTAACACCTATAAACATAAGCCAAAAGTGAATCTGTCCTAAAATTTCGGGATAAGCTAAACCTGTCATTTTTCCTATCCAAAAATAAAAAGCTGCAAACATGGTAAAGGCCGCTCCCATACTTAACACGTAATGGAAATGTGCAACCACATAATAAGTGTCATGAAGTGCTATGTCAACACCAGAATTAGCTAAAACAACACCAGTTAACCCCCCTATAGTGAAGAGAAATAAGAAACCTATTGAGAATAACATTGGTGTTTTTAGACGAATAGAACCTCCCCATAAAGTAGCAATCCAGCTAAATATCTTGATACCTGTAGGTACAGCAATAATCATTGTTGCTGCCGTGAAATAAGCTCTAGTATCAATATCAAGCCCTACCGTAAACATGTGGTGAGCCCACACAATAAAGCCAAGAATACCAATAGAGAGCATAGCATAAACCATTCCTAAATAACCAAAAACAGGCTTTCTAGAAAAGGTAGATAATATATGACTCACGATACCAAAGCCTGGTAAAATTAAAATATAAACTTCAGGATGACCAAAAAACCAAAATAAATGCTGGTAAAGAACAGGATCTCCCCCACCTGCTGGATCAAAAAAGGTTGTATTAAAATTTCGATCTGTAAGCAACATCGTGATACCTCCTGCTAAAACAGGAAGAGATAGTAACAACAGAAACGCAGTAATTAGAACTGACCATACAAAAAGAGGTAAACGGTGCATGCTCATTCCCGGGGCACGCATGTTAAAAATTGTTGTAATAAAATTAATAGCACCCAATATAGAAGCTGCACCTGAGAGGTGAAGACTAAAAATTGCTAGGTCGACCGAAGGACCCGAGTGTGCCTGAATACCACTTAAAGGTGGGTACACTGTCCACCCTGTACCTGCTCCTGCCTCAACTAGGGAAGAAGCTAAAAGAAGGATTAAAGAAGGTGGGAGCAACCAGAAACTAATGTTATTCATACGAGGGAAAGCCATATCAGGAGCCCCAATCATCAGGGGTACGAACCAATTACCAAACCCCCCAATAAGAATTGGCATTACCATAAAGAAAATCATTAAAAAAGCGTGAGCAGTAACAATAACATTATATAATTGATGATTACCACCTAAAAATTGGTTTCCTGGGCTAGCTAATTGTAGCCTAATAAGAACAGACATAGCTGTTCCTAAAACTCCAGAGAAACCTCCAAAAATCAAGTATAACGTACCAATATCCTTATGGTTAGTGGAGAATAGCCACCTAGAAGAGAAATCACTTAATGAGTTAGAAATCGATAAAAGAAAAGTTTGCGAAGAAGGTTTTAATTCTTGAGTAAAAGACATTGTTTATTAAACCAAAAGCCCTAGCCCTATTTTATATGCTAGAAGATAAAAAAGATTTGGGCTACAAATAAAAAAGCAAACAGTTAAAGCGGTTAGAACTAAAACCGTCGCTGAACCCTTTGAAAGGGGTGCAAAAAAAAACCACTTTTCATTTTTTTCAAAATAAAAAATTTTTATCAAGCGTATATAGTAAAATGCAGAGATTACACTAGTTAATACAGTAAAAACCGCTATTAGATAAAATGATGCATCAACCAAACTAACAAAAATATTTAGTTTAGCAAAGAAACCTCCTAATGGAGGGATACCTGCCAAAGAGAAAATCATTAATACAACGATAAGACCTAAAAGTGGATTTGATTTAGCTAAACCAATAGCATCCGCGAAGGTTAAAAGAGTTCTATTAGACGTAGTATCTAGATCTAATAGAAGGACATAAATCCATAAAAACGCTGCGGTTAGCATATAAATTAAAAGATAAAAAAATACAGCTTGTAGTCCCTCTATACTACCACTAGCAAGGCCAAGACAAAGGAAGCCTACATGTCCAACACTACTGAAAGCAAGAAGACGCTTTATCTTTGTCTCACCAAGCCCACACAAACAACCGATAGATAGACTTAGAAGCCCACAAATACAAAAAAAGTCTTCCCATAAAGAAGGGAAAAAGGACCAGAAACTTGTAAAGATAAGACGTGATACCACTACAAAGATAGAAAATTTTGGCACAACGGCAAAAATAAAACTTATCAGGGTAGGGGCTCCCTCATAGACATCAGCGATCCACATATGGTAAGGTGCAGCACCTAATTTAAATAAAAGAGCTGAAACAACAAAAATGAGACCTAGATATAAAAAAGGGGACGAAGTTACTAAGTTTTCTGTTAATAACGCTAAAGCCCCTAAATTAGTAGTACCCATGGTAAAATAAATTAAAGAGGCACCAAATAAAAAAAAAAGAGAAGCAACTGAACCTAGAATAAAATATTTTAAACCAGCCTCAGCAGAGAAATACGAATTTTTTTTCCAAGAGGCTAAAACGTAAAAAATCAGCGATAAGAACTCCATACTTAAATAGATAGAAAGAAGATCGTAAGATGATATTAATAAGCATAAACTTAAACCAATACCAATAATAAAAACAAAAATTTCATACGCTCGAAAACGAGCTGAAAACATATAGGCTTCACTTACTGAAACACAAAAAAGTAGGCCGAGGAAAACTACAAATTTCGCCCAAATAGCTAAGTGGTCAGTCACAAAAAGAGCATTCCATAAAGTTTGAGACTCAACAGGGTTATTAAGAACCAAAAGTAGGCTTAAAAACAAAATAGTTGAAGTTAGACGGACTATACTCGGCGTAAGATAAGTATAAAGGGAAGCAGCAGAACCCCCAAGAAAACTACCATGCAGTAAAACAACTAAAAGAGAAGTTGCAAGAAACAGCTCGGGCAAAAAAGCCGCAGTATCATTTTGGAATATTAAAGCAAATTTCATGCGTTACATTTTATAGGATTCGAACCTACGACCCACGATTTAGAAGACCGACGCTCTATCCACTGAGCTAAAAATGCTTAAAAAGAAATATTTTCAAAAAGACATGTATCAATCAGCTGAACCCCTTACTAACTTTAGTGAAGAACTATAGCGTCATTTATGTAAATACAACTTAAAATTGTAAAAACATAGGCTTGAATTAAAGCAACTGCTAACTCAAGTCCAAAAAGGATAACCAAGACCGCCAACGGAACAATATGAGCTATTAATAAAAGACCACCACTTCCCATCATAGCCCAGGCAAAACCTGCAATTACTTTTAATAAAGTATGACCTGCCATCATATTAGCAAAAAGACGAACAGCTAAACTAAGGGGCTTGAAAATGTATGAAACAATCTCTATAGGTACTAACAAGAATGCTAAAATCAGAGATGTACCACCGGGTAGAAACAAACTCAACATATGGAATCCATGGGTAGAAGCACAAATAATGATTACCCCGATAAATACAGTAAGGGCTAAAACCATTGTTTGAATTAAATGACTGGTAACTGTAAAAGAATAAGGTACAAGACCCGAAACATTAGAAATTAAAATAAAACTAAATATAGCAAATAAAAATGGAAAATATTTTTGTCCTTGTGGACCAACACTATCCCAAATAAGACCTGCGGTACTAACATAAAGACTTTCGAAAACTAGTTGCCAACGAGTAGGGAAGCAATTTAAACCATATACTGAAAGACAATAATAAGCAAAAAGAAAAAAACCTAAACCAAGACCAGTTGTAATCATTGCGTTGGTTATTGAAAAATCAAATAAACCGGCACCAAAACTTAAAAATGGAAGTATTTGAAATTGCTCTAAAGGACTATAAAACATATGTTTTGTAAGTGTTTTTTACTAACCCCCCACGGAGGCAACCTTATTAGGTTTGACCTCCAATAATTTATCAAAAGTAATTTTTAAGTTACGATCACGAATACCCCAGAGAAAACAACAATTTATTAAATAAGCACTTTCCCAACCGAAAACTTTTTTACTATTTTCGTAAAGATATCTATAGACAAGAGAGTGCTTAGTAAAAAAAAATGAAGACTCATTACCACAACCCCCTTTCTTGTCGGCGGTAAATTCAGGATAATATAAACCCCACTCGCTAACAGTATTATCTAAACAATATAATGATAAAAAAACAATTTGTTTTTTTTGTTCTAGGGCTGTAAGCATATGTTTTTATTGGTACTTTTTCAAGATTTTCAAAAATATCAATAGAAATTTCCTCAAAGGGTAAACTAGTGCCTTCAAAAGTTTCCATAAAGATATCTTCACAAAATAGGAGGATCCCTTTAAAATTGCTGTTAAAACAAAAAATTCCTTCTTCGTAGGAGCTTTGAGGAATCTCATCTAAATATTCAATATCCTTATTAAAGTCTATATAAGTAGTTAAAGAGCTCCTATCAAAATATGTAAAAATGTTTTCTACACTGCTGATAAAGTTTAAAGCTTTCTTAGTGACCGTAAATGAAGTATCTAAGAATATTATATGACTTTTATTTGAATACTTGCTAAAACTAGCATCAAATCTTTTAATAAGGTTTTCAAAATTTGATGAAGATATTCCTAAAAAGCACGATTCAAAATCCCCTTTAAAAATATTATTTTTATGTATAGCGATATGAATATCATTTTCCTCATTGGCAAAATGATCAACGAAAAATTCTAACAATCGATGAACATCTTTATTAAAAACTTTACTGTTTGGTCTAAGAGACAAAGATATATTAAGAGGCTTGTAGTTAACATATAAAGAGGTGTAGAAGCACCACTCATAACCGTTATCAAGCATAAAAATAATTTTTGTATGGCGACCTAAATTATTAAATTTATAAAAATAATTAAAAACAAAAGAGCTTTTGTCAAAAAAAGATTTAACAAAAATAATTGGGGTAATTTTTTTTATTGTTACGGGAACCCCCAAAATAAAGACCCCAACCATATATGGTATCTGCTAAAACTATATTAAAAAAAATCCGTAAACACAATACCTAATGGATTTAGGGAGAAGTGCAAAGATTTATAAAATTTGTTATCAAATTTTAAAAATGAGCTAAAAAAAAATCTCTGCAATAGCAAAAGAATTAATTACCAGAGTACCCGCAAAAAAAAAGATAAAAATCGTTGATAATGTCTTTATCTCCTCGATAACCTAAAGGGAAAAATTTTCTTGAGATTATAATCTCACTTTCTAACCTCTCAAAATTAGATAAAGATCTGCGAGCACTACTAGTTTTTTTATAAAAGAACCTTAGGCGGCTATTCATAAATCCTTGAAGAGCTCTAGGTACCAACTCGTTAATAGACTTAATAAGGCATTTTAAAAGGTCTTCCTCAAAAACCTTTCTAGAATATTTTTGAAAATGCTCTACGACAAATATTTCTATATCTTCAAACGAATCATTTGAATGATGAAAAGAATTGTACTGAAAAAACAGTAAAAAATGAAAATCAATGTATTTGATAAAGCCCGACTTAATAAACTTCATAAAGGAGGGACTAGTATGAAGAACCGCTAAAAAAGACGGACTAAAGCATTGCAAAAGATGCTCCTGAGTAAAAGTAGAAATATACCTGTATAAATATGTTTCACAATACTTAACTTTATCATATTCACCAAACTCTTCTGACCAAAGATTAAACTGACAATATTTTTTAAATATAGGACAGCTGTCATAAAGTTTGGCTAATTCATTTTTACTGTGATTCTTAGCACTTTTCATAAAACACATCTAAACGATAACATTAAACCCCCACCAATAAATTGTAATAAAAAGAAATAACCATACGACATCAACGAAATGCCAATACCAGGCAGCAGCTTCAAAACCAAAATGACGTTGACGACTGAAATGCTCGAAATATAACCTCAATGTACAAATAGCTAAAAAGATAGTACCAATAATAACATGAAAACCATGAAAACCTGTCGCCATATAAAAAACCGAACCATAAACACCGTCAGACATAGCAAAAGGGGCGTGCATATACTCAAAGCCTTGCATAGCCGTGAAAGCAACAGCAAATGCTAAAGTTACTCCTAAACCCTGTAACGCCTCCTTCTTAAAACCACCAACGATTGCATGGTGAGCCCATGTAACACTTGCACCAGACGAAAGAAGAAGAATAGTATTTAGGAATGGCAATCCCCATGGGCTAATTGCCTCAATACCTATTGGAGGCCAAACACCCCCGATATTAAAAACGGGAGAAAGCGAAGAAGTAAAAAAAGCCCAAAAGAAAGCAAAAAAAAACATAACTTCAGAAACAATAAAAAGAATCATTCCCATTCGCAAACCTTGCTGAACCGCAACTGTATGTTGACCCTCAAACGCAGCTTCACGAATAATATCTCTCCACCAGGTAAACATAACGTATAAAATAGTAATTACCCCCAAACTTAATAATTGTCCCCCACCATTATAGTTATGCATAAATAACACTCCTCCAAAAGTTAAACATAAACCACCTAAAGCAGCCACAATGGGCCAGGGGCTTGGATCAACTAGATGAAACGGGTGTCGTTGAATCATTTTTATTTTAGATTTCATTAAAATGAGAAAGAAGGAGGTAGGATTCGAACCTACGATGGGAAAACCAACAGATTTACAATCTGCCACTATTAACCACTCAGTCACTCCTTCATCTTTATATTTTAATTAGTATTTCTAACCTTCGAACGGAATTTTTTACGACGCACTTTAGCAGGCCGACATCCATTGTGCGGATTACTTGTTACTAACACTATAGAATCAATTTCAAGTTCTACTTTACTAAAACTTCGAATAATGGCTAGTTGTCCTTTATTCATACCTGTAAGATAAATTATAAGTTCCTTATAGCCTAAATCAATTGTTTTTTGAGCAAGCAGCTTACCTAGAAGTACTGCACGTGTATAAAGATTATCTCTTTCATTATGCTTGTTATCATAAGTAGGAACACGTAAAGAGCAACTTGTTTCTACTTTTTTATTAAGGGGATTTATTAAGGTACAAAAAATATTACGCTTTGTACACTTTATATAAACAGACCCTACTTTATTTATCTTTGGATCTTCTTCGAACAAATTAAGAGAATTTACCATAACTGTAGAATTATCTTCAACACTCTTATTTTTTTCATTTAATAAGGGTAAATGGTCTTTATTTGACAAGCTATTAGAAGATACTTCCACATATGAATTTAAATCAGATATTTTAATTAACATGTAATTTTAATAAGGGTCTTTTTTTTGCATTTGTATGCGTACGCTGACCTCTAACGGGTAACCCTTTACGATGTCGCGAGCCACGATAGGCTGAAATGATACATAAACGGCGAATCTTATCATTATGGAAACGACGAAGATCAGGACCTAGAGGTAGAGGGGTAGCCTCAGCCAAATTTTCTAAATTTTTTCCTTTAGAAAAAGTAACATTACTCCCACGGGAATCTGATCCAAAACCGGCTTTTTTGCATAAAATTTTAGATTGTGACAAACCAATGCCATAAATATGAGCAACAGACTGCACCAAAACTTTATCTTCTGGAATAGAGGTACCGATAATAAAAGGCATAACTAAAGCTTTAATATATTATATGAAACAAAATAAACAATCCTTTCTTTCCTCACCTCTTAAATCACACACACATGCTTGGAACTCTGCTACTGGTCGCAATCATAAAGGACGTATAACTGCCTGGCACCGCGGAGGCGGGCATGCTCGCTTATATCGAACTATAGATCTTAAACGTAAATTAACCCAAGGTATAGTAGTAGGTCTGGAATATGACCCAAATCGATCAGCTTTTTTAGCAAGAATTTTTAATCCGGATACCAAAGAGCACAATTATATAATTGCTCCAACAAAGCTACAAGAAGGAGATGTTATAAGATCAAATTCGAAACGTAACGGTGTGCAAAATGGTCATAGCAAAACTTTACGGCATATTCTTACTGATAGTCTTGTATACAATTTAAGCCTTTCCCCAGGAGAAGATGGAAAAGTACTACGTGCACCTGGAGCTTTTGGGCGTGTTTTAAAAAGAACTAATACTCTAACAAAGATTCGACTAAAATCAGGACAATATCGTTGGTTTGATATACAAACTATGGCAACTTATGGAGTCGTTAGTAATCCCAACGCACGTTTTGCCAAACTTAAAAAGGCAGGACAAGCACGATGGTTAGGACGACGCCCAATTGTTCGTGGAGTAGCTATGAATCCTATAGACCACCCACATGGTGGTGGTGAAGGAAAAACTTCAGGTGGACGCCCATCGGTTACCCCATGGGCAAAACCAACTAAAGGACCTTCTACTCGGAGATTTAGAATACAACCAAAACCCAATGTCAAGATCTAACTGGAAAACCCCTTTTATAGATAAAAGCCTTTTAAAAAGGCTAAGCCCGAACCACGAGAAAAAACCTACTTGGTCTCGCCGTTCTACCATTTACCCAGCTGCTGTTGGGTTAAAACTACGTATTCATAATGGGAAGGATATGGTTGATCGTAAGATTAAACCTGAGATGGTAGGACATAAATTAGGTGAATTCGTACCTACAAGAAAAACTTTCGTGCCCAAAAAGAAAAAAATTGTGGCAAACAAAAAATAAATGGCACAAAAAGCTCATCCGAATAGCATACGACCTTTAGACAGCCCTTATCAGGGGTGTACTCATTGGGACGAAGCACGTTTTTACTATATATTATCAACAGTTCATAAGCTTATCGAGTCTTGTTGCTTAGGAACTACTCATTACCTAGATAAAATTAAAGTGAATCGACAACATGGTTTAATTCTTGTAGAAGCTAAGCTGATACACGTGCACTTTAGATCAAAACGTCATTTAAAATCAAGACGGTATAAGGAGAATAAAAGTCAAATTAAAAAAGAGTCATGGACTTTAGTAGCATGTAGACTACATAGTGCAGTAAAACTAATCCAAAGTTTTACAGGAACAAGAAAAGTAACGATTAGAATAAATAGATTAAAAACATATACGCGGTCTGTACCTAAGTCTGCCCGAAAACAAATTGCTTTTTATGCTAGAAGTGCCCATCAAGCAAAATACGATTATGCTCGCTATGGTATGCAACTTCTATCCCTTATTGTTAGGGATAAAGCCAGTGCTATTAGCTTATCAAGATTTATAATACAAAATATATCTTCACGGCAAAGACGAAAAAGACATTATGAATTCTTGGGGTACTTAAAACAAGCATTTGCAGCCTTGCAACCATATAAAAAAATTCAAGGGGTGAAAATTCAAATAAAAGGGCGATTCACCCATAAGGCTAAAGGACGAAGTAAAGTTTGGAAATACCAAATGGGGCAAATGCCTCTTAGCCAAATAAGTACACCCATACAGGCAGAATATATACAAACACAAACTGGGTATGGAAGTGTTGGTTTAAAAGTTTGGATTTGTAATTGGGGAGAGTAAAACAAACAACAAATTATGTTAACACAACCTAAAAAAACCAAATATCGTAAATATTTTAAGCCACGACTTTTGCCTAGAAGTTCTACCAAAACTCATAAATTAGGCGAACAAAATTGTTTTGCATTAGTCACCATGGAGTCAGGCTACTTAAACGGGCGACAAATCGAAGCAGCTCGCCAAAACATTCGCCGAAAAGTTAAACGCGAAGGAAAACTTGAAATTCTTACTTTTCCTGATATTGCAGTAAGCCAGAAAGCTTTAGCTGCTCGTATGGGGAAGGGAAAGGGAAAAGTGAACCACTGGGTGGCTGCTATAGCAGCTGGACGGGCAATATTTAGACTTTACGGGATAGATTCTGAACAAGGCATTCCCGCTTTACGCTCTGGAGCTAATAAACTTCCTATGAAATTAAAAATTCATAAACTATAATTATAACTAATGTTTACACCTAGAAAACGTCACCTACGAAAAAAAAGATTTTTTTTACCTGCTCAACAAACTTTTATTCTCTTAAATGGAAGCAACCTAAAAGCATCTAAACTATCTAAAATAAAACTATCTTTGCAAAGTGGAAAACTTTATTCCGTACCATTATACCTTTCACCTCCTAAGATTGGTGCCGGATGTCCACTTATTATGGTAGTTTACGACAATCTTGAGGCGTTACAAAAAAATGTCGCTAAAATTACATTGGAAATTGATTGTCTAGGCATTTCCATAGAAAAGAAATGGTACCCCATTAATTTCCTGGAAAACGGTAAAATGAATAATTTATATCAAAAAACTTTAGCACTTCTTTTAGTACAATCTTTTAAAAATAAATAAAATTACATATAATAGTAATTAAAGCGAAAGAAGGGATTTGAACCCTCAACTTTAAGCTTGGCAAGCTTACACTCTACCAATTGAGTTACTTCCGCTTTTCCTAGTTTTCATTAGGAAGAAGACAAAGCTTTAGGCTATGTCCTAAAACTACAGCTTCAGCTTTGCTTTTTGTTGTAAAATAAAATTGACACTGAAGAGAACCTAAATCTTCAAAATATGGAAATAAAGGTACTAATTCCTCGAAAGCAAACATGTCCTTTAAAAGAAAACAATATATTTTTTCATGAGCCGGTGCACGTAAACCCTCAAATTGGCGTATCCGAGGCAAAACATTAAATAAAAGCTTATACCAAAAGATATACATACTGGAACCCCTTAGAGTAACCTTACCCCCCACAGCTTCTCTAGGGCTACGATCCCTTTGCTGAACAAACTTTTGTTGAGTAACAAAGGGCTTTTGTCCTGTAAGTATATTTAAAGCGGCGAGAGACGCTATAACATAATTGTCATCAGAACGACTCCCCCCTAAACAAAGTGAAACTTTTTTAGGACTGGGTAACATCGCCGCTGCTGAGGTGTTTTCACTCAAGATCAAATCTTGTTGAATCACCTTATTGTAGTGTATTTGAAAAGGATGCATGTAGCAATTAAACAATTTTTTTAGCCATAGCAGCTAGCTTGGCCCACTTTAGCCCTCGTAATCTTGATGGAAGTGTAGCAGAAATTCTGGTCCCAAGGGGCTTATGCTTTGACGTAATTAAAACGACGGAATTGCAATTAAAACTAAATCCTACTCCCGCCTGATTCCGATGGAGCCTACGTGTCTGCACGACAACACCATGGTGAACTTCCGATTTATTCATCTTTAGCCGCACCCGCCTACCAAAACGTGGTCGAAGGCTTTGAACAGCTACAAGCACAATATCTCCTATATTAGCATGCGCCTTACCACTTTTTTTTTTAACTTTTATACACTTAACTAATTTAGCTCCTGAATTATCTACAACTTTGAGAAGAGTTTGAGCTCGTATCATACTTATTACTTCCAGCCGGATTCGAACCAGCACGTCGTAAGACAAAAGATTTTGAATCTGCCGTGTCTACCAATTTCACCATGGAAGCCCGTTTGTTAAGACTTCAATAATGATGCCTGATCAATACGAATACTACCCCGAACCCGGAAATAAACCAAAATAATAGCTAAACCAATTGAAGATTCACAAGCAGCAATTATAAGAATAAAAATAGCAAAAATTTGACCTATTAGATCACCGAGGCAAACAGAAAAAACAATAAAATTTAAGCTTACAGAAAGAAGAGCAAGCTCTAAAGACATTAAAACAACAACAATATTAGTGCGGTTTAAGACAACACCCCCTACACCGATAGCAAACAATAAAGCAGCAATAAAAAAAAAATGAATAAAGTCCATAATTAAAGTATGATATTACTATATAAAAGGGGACCAACGACGAATACTAAGATGAGCTCTACGCTTATTAGAACCAGCTAACCTATTTAAGATATATTTTTTTGAAATGACATCGCCTTTACCTTGGGACGCTTGGATAAATTCTTGACTTAAATTATCCCAAAAAGGAGATGACAAGGGACGCTCCCTGCTTGCTTTTAAAATAGCTCTCATCCCCAAGTTTAAACCACACAGGGGTGAAATGGTATAAGGAATATACACATTATAAGGATTCGTTTGACTACGAGTTTTTGGCTTGGGTTTAAGACGAATACCAACGTCTCGTTTAGCCTCAAAAATACCAAGATAGAAAATATGCAAAGCCCGCCCCGGGTATTTATGATCAAGAGCTTGAAAGGCCTTATCTAAAACATTTTCTGCTTTTGACCTTTTACCATCGCGCATTAAAAGATTAATCATTTTTTTTACTAAGGGATCACTTTTAACCCCTAAAAAGTTAAAAGATTCTTTATTTTTTTTATTATATAACATTTCTTTTTGTTCCATATTTAGAACGGGATGTTTTACGACCAGATAACCCTTCTAAATCTAATTTATTACGCACCAAACGATACTTAACTCCGGGTAAATCGGGTACTCGACCCCCTCGAACTAAAACCTGAGAATGTTCTTGTAACCTATGAACCTGGCCAGGGATATATGCGGTTAATCTTACTTTATTAGATAAGCGTATTTTAACAACCTTACGACGGGCAGAGTTAGGTTTTTTCGGTGAAGAAACAAAAACTTTTAAACAAACTCCTCGTTTTTGGGGGCATCCACGAAGACCAACACTTTTTACTCTTGATATCTTTTTACCTTGGCGTTTAAACCATTGATTAATAGTAGGTCTTGACATTACCAAGGAGGGGAGTTGAACCCCTATCCTGTCAAGGACTGGAACCTAAACCCAGCGTGTATACCAATTCCACCACCTTGGCCTCTGGAGTCAAAGGACTCGAACCTCTGGTCCCCGTACCAAAAACGGGCGCCTTACCAACTTGGCTAGACTCCATAAATTTATATAAGATCAGTTCGGCAGGATTTGAACCTACATTGCTAGCTTCATGAGAACTATGTTTTACCAATTAAACTACAAACCGTAAGCTATAAGCTCAATACCTTCTGATATAACAGACCAAAAGGTATACAACATTGTAGCAAAAATATAGATTTCAATAAATGATATCCGCAAAATTAATAATCTACTTTTTTTTGTAGTCTTTAATTTTTTGTTTAACTATCTTGGCGAGCTGAGGGAAATCAGCAAAAAAAAGAAGGCCAAGACAAAATATAAATAAAAACTGTAAAAAGCTTATTCTCATAAAGTTACCACGTCCAATCGTAAATAGCAGCCAGCTCTATTGGAGTAACAGAAAGAGAGGGATTTGAACCCCCAACCCTTGGCTTTGGAGACCAAAGTTCTACCTATTGAACTATCTTTCCTAAACTCGTATTATTACCTATGAAAAGACTTCAATTCTCAATTTATTATCTTCAAGAATTTAAATACCGTTTAGCCTATACAATATTTGGCGCAATTCTTCTTTTTATTACAACCTACCAATACAAACAAGGACTAATCTTTATATTTTTGCCTAAAGGATTATCTCACTTTGTTAGTATAGGGTTAACTGAAATATTTTTTACTTACCTACAACTTTGCACAATACTAAGTTTAGGGTTTAGCCTTGTAATCTTACTTATACAACTTTATCTTTTTTTTACGGCCTGGACTTTATGCATACGAAGCAAAAACTACTCTAAATCTTTTAATTGGGACAATTATTTTTATAGTTGCCTTTACACTTTTATTTTTCCCGCTCTTATCCAATTATTGTGGAAACTTTTTTCAGCTTACTCCCAAAATTTTACTCCTATACATCTAACATTCGAACCAAGGCTACATGATTATTTAAAAAATTTACATCAACTCAATAATATTTTAAGTCTGAGTTTACCTCTAATACTTGGGTTAAGTATAGTTCAGATGTATACTAATAAAAAAATGTGGATAAAATATCGTGGAATATCTTATATGGTAGCTTTTTCAATTTCTGCTTTTTTAACCCCACCTGATATTTTAAGCCAAATTATTGTAGGATTACCCCTAATCTTGTTTTTTGAAATACAAATAGTAGGGTGGGCATTATATAAGGAATATCAAACACAACTGTTAATTGGGCAACCAATCAAACCCCATAAGAATACCAACAGAAAGAAAGAAAAAAGCTAAGGCGAGTGGTAAGAAACACTTCCAACCCAATTTCATAAGTTGATCATAACGGTAACGGGGTAAAATAGCACGAATAACAATAAATAAAATAACAAAAAAACAAATTTTTAAACCAAACCAAATACCATCGGGTAGAATACCAATACCAAAAGGCGATAACCACCCCCCTAAAAAACAAATAGAGGTCAAACCACCCATTACAATCATATTAGCATATTCCCCTAAAAAAAAAAGAGCAAATCCCATTGCTGAATATTCAACGTTGTACCCTGAAACTAATTCAGCTTCTGCCTCGGGCAAATCGAAAGGATGACGATTAGTTTCAGCTAGACATCCAATAAAAAACATAATACTTACAGGTAAAAGAGGAAAAACAAGCCACACATTAACCTGAGCAATTACTATTTCAGTTAAATTCAGGGTACCTACACATAAACATACGTTAATTAAACTAATACCCATGGAGATTTCATAAGAAACCATTTGAGCCGCTGAACGTAAAGCCCCTAAAAAAGCATATTTAGAGTTACTTGACCAACCAGAGATTAATACTCCATAGACACCAAGAGAAGAAACAGCTAAAAAATATAACCCACCTAACTCTGGGTCGGCAATAACATTACCATAACTAAAAGGAATAACAGCCCAACTAATTAGGCTTAACACAAAAGTGCAAAGAGGAGCTAACACAAAAAGAACAATATTTGCGTTTGTAGGCAAAACAGTTTCTTTTACAAAAAGTTTAAGTCCATCAGCTAGAGGCTGAAGTAATCCCATATAACCAATAACATTAGGACCTCGTCGTCTTTGAATACCCGCCATAATTTTACGCTCTGTTAGTGTAAAATAAGCTACAGCAATCAAGAGAGGGATAACAAGATCAATTATATTTAAAAAAGTAGTTAGAAAAGTAAGCCACATATTAAGTTATTTATTAAATTTAACCTATATAGATAAAAAAGAAACAAGTTTACAAAAACCCATACTTTGCGGCCCAAATAGCTTCATCGATGTCTGCTCTAAAAGGAAATATCACAGGCACGCCCACATTAGCAGACAGAATAAAACTTAAATTTGAGTAATCTGTTTGAATCCATTTAGGAGTAGGCTGAAGATGAAGCTCAAATTTGTAACGGTGTGATAAACGCCACCGTTCCATCCGCACTCGAAAAGACCTATAACGTTTATAACGCGCTAAAAGCCTAGCTCTAATCGCAGGTCGCTGTGAGGGACAAAATTCGACATAATCTCCCTTTTGAAGGACGAAACCACCATGACCAATTTTTTCTCCATTCACTAAAACCTTATTATGAAGAATAGCCTGGCGACTATAAAATATGGAATGAAAAAAACCTAAACGATATAAGCTTATATCTAGTCTCCCCTCCAATACCCCAAGTAATTTTTGAGAAGGAGTTTTAGAGCCAGACATAAGGAGACAAATACTTTTGAAAGCTTTATGGTTTAAATCACCATAGAAACGTCGTAAACAAAACAAAATGGATAAAGTATTGCGATATCCCCAACGATTATATTTAAAAGTCTGATTAGCCCTAGCACGCGGCTTGACAAATCTATAGTCGTGGCATAAAGGATGCGGAGGACGTTTATTTTGAAGCCGAATTTGAGATAAGGGACGACGACGGCGCTTCTGGTTCCCTAGGAAACCCATAATGTTATCCCATTTAGGGCGAAGAAAAGTGGCCTCCTTACATAAAAGATCACCCCAAATATCAGTTCTTGCCCACAAACATGATTTGTATCTATGTTTAAATCTCATTTTTTATATCTGGTATTATCAATTGAATTCAAAGAACTCTTAGTCGGGTTTACAGCTTTTTTTGAAATACCTTTCCCTAAGAGACTATTAAAAGAACTTTTTTTTTTTACCCCTCTTGTTTTATTACCCCGATCACAAGTAGTATAAATAGAATTAAAAAACCAATGGGCCAATAACGTTGACTCAATATTTAAATTAAACGGATAAGAGATTTTACTCATTGTAAAACTCCCAACTCCTACCAAAGGAGTACATTTTCTATGAGCTTCGACAAGGTTTTCCTTTCTTACACCACTTAAAAATATAAGATCTGAATCTCTGGAATTAGCTAAAGATGATCTTCGTAAATTTATACAATTTATGTTAGGATTTTTACCAAAAGCATATTTTAAAGAAGGCAAATCACTAACAAAGAGTATTTCCCCATTATCCTCTATTATATTTTTTAAAACTTCAAAGGAAGCACGAATCCCATATAAACTTTTTTCAAGATTGTAAAAATAATAACTATTTCGTTTCCCTAAAAGATAAGGATGCATTGTTTTTGAGATCTTAATATTCTCATTAACAGAACGTGGGACCAAGTAACCGGAGAACCCAATAAAAAAATAAAGGAGACGTGCGTACTCTATTCTTAACATTATGTTTTTTTACCTTCTTTGCAGACTACAATTTCACTAGCGTAAAGAATACCTCCCCCCTTATAAGGGTCGGGAAAACGAAAGCTTCGTATAGTAGTTGCAAAATTTTGCAAAGCACCAAAATTGGCAGACATTAATAAAAAAGTTTTTTTATTAAATTTTACAGATATTGATTCCGGAATAGTAAGAATTATGGGGCGACTATAGCCTAAGGAAAAAATAAGTTTACCCTCTTCTTCTCTAACCCTATAACCAATACCTTTAAGTCTTAATTCTATGGTATAACCTAAAATTACACCTAAAACTGCTTGCGTAAAAATAGAACTGTAATAAGGTGTCAAGTAAGGTAAAAAAATGACCATATTGCCCTTGCGATGAATCTTACTAACTGAATCGAAGACAACTAAACCTCGGTCACCTGAAACACGAACTTTACCGTTGTTATTTGAACAATCGACTCCTATGGGTAATCTAAATACTGGAGTTGTCATGCGGCGTATGCTAAAATTTCACCTCCTTCACCCTTTCGTACAGCGTCCTCAGCTGTCATTATACCTCTAGGTGTTGACATGATTAGAACCCCAAAGTCATCGGATACACGAGAAAGATCTAGCAAAGAGAGATAGAGCCTATCGCGTGGCCTAGAAAGAACAATCAAACGACTGCAAATGGGAGAACCCTCGTAGTACCTAAGAAGAACTGTTATAATACCATCATTAGTTTTGGTGTACCCCCGAATTAAATTCTCTTTCCACAAAAGATCTAAAACTTTTGTACAAAAACGAACTTCCTTAAAAGATACACCAAGGTGATAACCCATATAACCATTACGTAATCTATTAATTATTTTTGCAAGCATTACTTCTGTTTGGGATCGGGCTTGAACCGACGACCTAAGGATTTTCAGTCCTTCACTCTACCAACTGAGCTACCCAAACCTAACCTACCCAATAAAAAAATTTGAAGAACCTCTCCCCAAGTTGGACTTGAACCAACGACTTTATGGTTAACAGCCACATGCTCTACCAACTGAGCTATTGAAGAAGGCCGGAGAGGGACTTGAACCCTCATTTGTGGGTTTGCAACCCACTGCATTAAACCTTTATACTATCCAGCCGGGCGGGCGAGGGGATTTGAACCCCCGGCTTCCAGAGCCACAACCTGGCACTCTAACCGACTGAGTTACACTCGCCACGTGCGACTTATCGGACTTGAACCGATACTCTTTAAATAGAAACAGATTTTAAGTCTGACGTGTCTACCAATTTCACCAAAGTCGCAAAGCAAATAGCGGAGAAGGGATTCGAACCCCTGACATTTGGGATATGATTCCAACATTCTAACCACTGAACTACACCGCCTGCCAACTTATAAATAACGTAACCAAGGACACTTATTTATTTAGCTTTAAATAAGAAATAATTCTCTCAAATAATGTTTTTTTGTTGCTACCGGAGAATTATCTTACAGAGCAAATAGGATCAAGAAAGCCATCATCAAAGCAAATAGGGCAATCGCTTCAGTCAAAGCGAAACCCAAAATTGCAATTCTAAATAACTCATCTTTCAGAGAAGGATTACGTGCGGTACCCAAAACAAGAGCACCGAACACAGTTCCAATACCCACACCTGCTCCGGCTAAACCAATAGTCGCCAGACCAGCACCCAAAAGTTTAGCAGCTTGAACTAACATTTTTAAAGGGGGTAATAGTTTTAATAACGGGCTACTTTTTAATTACGCTTAATTAAAAGATAAAAGTGAGAGCAGAGAGACTTGAACTCCCGACTTCGTGCTTGTAAGGCACACACTCTACCACTGAGTTATGCTCCCTTAATTTTTAGATAAACGGTGCCATGTGACAAACGGGGCATATTGTTAAAGAGTCTCGGGGTCAAAAACTTTTTAATACAATAAGGTAATATTGTCGGTAATATAAATTATTTATTCTAAATATAATAAAGACCTGAAAATATTACCTACTCGGTAACACCGTTTAAAATAAGCTTACTTTAAACGGTCTATATGGGCGTATTGGGATTTGAACCCAAGACTCTCGGATTAAAAGTCCACCACTCTAACCAACTGAGCTATACGCCCTTAAATTTATGAACCTATAACATTACAGTAGTGATGCTTAATAAACATACACAATTCAGGGAATTAGTACGAGTCAGCTTAAAACCTCACGATTCTTACACCTCCCGCCTATCCAGGTGGTAATCTTCCACCCCCCCTATGAAAACTTTACTTGAGGTGAGTTTCTCGCCTATTGGCCGATTATCTCTTCTCGATGTAGCTACCCGGCGTTGCCCCTGGGGGAACAACCGGAACACAAGG